CCATCCTGTATATTGTCCTTTTTGTTACGTGTTGGAATATAAACTTATTACTTTTTTAATTAGTTAGTTATTAGACGAGATTTTACAAAAAAAATTTTCCTATATAGTGAAGTGCTAATCTGGATTCCCACAAAGAATACTTTTTTCAATACTCACACTCCTTATTAGATTAGTTAATAATCCTATTGATTGGATTTTTATGTTTATTCGGACAGGAAAAAGATATTCAAATAAATAAAGAATTTTTCATCGAATGACTATTCATCTATTGTATTTTCATGCAAAGCAAATAGGGGGCAAGAAAACTCTATGGAAAGATGGTGGTTCGATTCAATACTGTTTAAGAAAGAGTTCGAACACAGGTGTGGTCTAAGTAAATCAACGGGCGGTCTTGGTCCTATTGAAAATACCAGTGAAAGTGAAGATCCGAATAGAAATGATATGAAGAAAAATAGTCATAGTTGGGGTAGTCGTGACAATTCTAGTTACAGCAATGTTGATTATTTATTCGGCGTCAAGGACATTCGGAATTTCATCTCTGATGAAACTTTTTTAGTTATGGATAGAAATGGGCACAGTTATTCCATATATTTTGATATTGAAAATCATATTTTCGAGATTGATAGTGGGCATTTTTTTCAGAGTGAACTAGAAAGTTCTTTTTATAGTTATTGGAATTTTAGTTATCTAAATAATGGATCTAACAATGACGATCCTCACGATGATCATTACATGGATGATACTCAATATAGTTGGAATAATCACATTAATAGTTGTATTGACATTTATCTTGAGTCTCAAATCTTTATTGATACTTACATTGTAAGTGGTAGTGACAATTCCAGTAACAGTTACATTTCTCGTTCCGTTTGTGGTGAAAGTAAGGGGTCCGATATAAGTACCAGCACGAATGGTAGCACTATAATAGAAAGTTCCAATGATCTGGATGTAACTCAAAAATACAGACATTTGTGGGTTCAATGTGAAAATTGTTATGGATTAAATTATAAGAAAATTTTAAAATCAAAAATGAATCTTTGTGAACAATGTGGATATCATTTGAAAATGAGTAGTTCCGATAGAATCGAACTTTCGATCGATCCGGATACTTGGGATGCTATGGATGAAGACATGGTTTCTTTGGATCCCATTGAATTTCATTCGGAAGAGGAGCCTTATAAAGATCGTATCGATTCTTATCAACGAAAGACAGGATTAACTGAAGCCGTTCAAACAGGTATAGGCCAATTAAACGGTATTCCCATAGCACTTGGGGTTATGGATTTTCAGTTTATGGGGGGTAGTATGGGATCCGCGGTTGGGGAGAAAATAACCCGTTTGATTGAGTACGCTACTAACAAATTTCTCCCTCTTATTATAGTATGTGCTTCCGGGGGGGCGCGTATGCAAGAGGGAAGTTTGAGTTTAATGCAAATGGCTAAAATATCTTCTGCTTTATATGATTATCAATCAAATAAAAAGTTATTCTATGTACCAATTCTTACATCTCCTACTACAGGGGGGGTAACTGCGAGTTTTGGTATGTTGGGAGATATCATTATTGCCGAACCCAATGCCTATATTGCATTTGCGGGTAAAAGAGTAATTGAACAAACATTGAATAAAACAGTACCTGAAGGTTCACAGGCGGCTGAATATTTATTCCAGAAGGGCTTATTCGATCTAATCGTACCACGTAATCCTTTAAAAAGCGTTCTGAGTGAGTTATTTCAGCTCCACGCTTTCTTTCCTTTGAATCAAAATTCAATAGAGCATTAAGTTCCTTTTTTATTTGTAGCAAACAAATAGTTAGTTTATCAGAATCCAAGTAAAACGAATATGAATGGGGTTTCTTTGTTGACATAAGATCTAAATTGTAAAAAGAAATCAAAAGTTGTGGATAACTCCTTTTTATCTATATTCTTGATTACTAATTCAGTTAAGAGGCCTCTATCAACAAGAAAAATAGTGAATTCTTATTTTCGTTAAATTCTAGGAAAATAAAAATATGTATATAATCCAAATATAAAATTCTAGAATATAGAAACTATAGATATGATATATGTTTTTGTACCTTCTATACTCACTTAGATATATACTTAGATTTATACTAATCTTTATCTTTATAATATTAATTATCTTTATAATTTAATATAAATAATAACAGGTACAAATAGTAAATTGAGGTATCCTTTATATGACAACTTTCGACTTTCCCTCTGTTTTGGTGCCTTTAGTAGGCTTAGTATTTCCGGCAATGGCAATGGCTTCTTTATTTCTTCATGTTCAAAAAAATAAGACTGTTTAGATCTGATGGGCCCAACTCTGATCCATTTTTTTTTTTCAAAACTAAGACTTGTATCATAACGCAGATACCTATTTAGTGTAAGAAAAGAAGGTATAACATGCGGCGTTTCCGTCGAAAAGGGGCTCTTTGGCCTGTAGAAAGATGATATGGGGGTAAAGGAATTCTATCTATTTGAAAAAATATCAGGATCGCCGGATGGCTGAACTGTAAAATCGGTACATCTATATGTATATTGATATATGTATATTGATGGGATCATACGAAGGGTATTTTTTTTTTTTAGATCTAACCAATTTGATAAATTACTCTTAAAGGTTCACATCAAACTAGTACTAGTTGATGAGAGTTACTTCGGAAACAAAAAGAGTAAAGTCTAGGGTATTCTCTCAATTCCAATAAAACGAAACCAGATCAAGTATGAGTTGTCGATCAGAACATATATGGATACAACCTATAACGGGGTCGCGAAAAACAAGTAATTTCTGCTGGGCCATTATCCTTTTTTTAGGTTCATTAGGATTCTTATTGGTTGGAACTTCCAGTTATCTTGGGAGAAACTTGATATCTTTATTTCCGTCTCAGCAAATCCTTTTTTTTCCACAAGGGATTGTGATGTCTTTCTATGGGATCGCGGGTCTCTTTATTAGCTCCTATTTGTGGTGCACAATTTCGTGGAATGTAGGGGGTGGTTATGATCGATTCGATAGAAAAGAAGGAATGGTGTGTATTTTTCGTTGGGGATTCCCTGGAAAAAATCGTCGCATCTTCCTCCGATTCCCTATAAAGGATATTCAGTCCGTCAGAATAGAAGTTAAAGAAGGTATTTATGCTCGCCGTGTCCTTTATATGGATATCAGAGGCCAGGGGGCCATTCCCTTGACTCGTACTGATGAGAATGTTACTCCACGGGAAATCGAACAAAAAGCTGCCGAATTGGCCTATTTCTTGCGTGTACCGATTGAAGTATTTTGAGAAATGAGCTGAGAGAGTGAATGCTTTCTCAGCAGTAAGGAAAAACTAAAGAGTCCCCCTTTTCTATACCATAACTTAACTGAAGTTTCTTCATAACGCTCATTCTTTCTAGTCAAAGAAGACGTATACGTAACGTAACAACCACAAAACAAAACAGTGAATAGATTCATAAGTTAGATACTTTGTAATAGAATTCATGCATGAGAGAAATATTGGATGGCGTAGAGTCAACTAATGAGGTCGGTTAATTAAAAATTCATAGACGAGATGAAAAAATGTCAAAAAAGAAAGCATTCAACCCTCTTTTATATCTTGCATCTGTAGTATTTTTGCCCTGGTGGATTTCTCTCTCATTTAATAAAAGTCTGGAATCTTGGGTTACTTATTGGTGGAATACTAGGCAATCTGAAATTTTTTTGAATGATATTCAAGAAAAAAATATTCTCGAAAAATTCATAGAATTGGAGGAAATCTTTCTTTTGGAGGAAATGATCAAGGAATACTCGGAGACACATCTACAAAACCTTCGTATAGGAATCCACAAAGAAACGCTCCAATTAATCAAGATACACAATGAGGATCATATCCATACAATTTTGCACTTCTTGACAAATATAATCTGTTTCGTTATTCTAAGTGGTTATTCAATTTTGGGTAATAAAGAACTTGTTATTCTTAACTCTTGGGCTCAGGAATTCCTATATAACTTAAGTGACACAATAAAGGCTTTTTCGATTCTTTTATTAACAGATTTATGTATCGGATTCCATTCGCCCCACGGTTGGGAACTAATGATTGGCTTTGTCTACAAAGATTTTGGATTTGCTCATAATGATCAAATTATATCTGGTCTTGTTTCTACTTTTCCAGTCATTCTAGATACTCTATTTAAATTTTGGATTTTTCGTTATTTAAATCGTGTTTCTCCGTCACTTGTAGTGATTTATCATTCAATGAATGATTAAAAAAGGATCTACTGATATTAATCCAATTCAATTCTAACGTTTCTTACTTTGTAGTTGTACAGAAGCAAAGCATGTAAAATCATACTTACTCTTTATTTTTCTACCCATCCCAAAGATTTATTCTATATATTAATATTATTTATTCCAGTAAAATTATTCCAGTAAATAGCAGAATTGCAGATAGGGAACTAGGTTAGCGACCTACCAAATTTATTGTAGACATTTTTGGGCTCAATGGTTGGACCATGCAAACTAGAAAGACTTTTTCTTGGATAAAGGAACAAATTACTCGATCCATTTCCGTATCGCTCATGATATATATCATAACTCGGCCATCCATTTCAAGTGCATATCCCATTTTTGCACAGCAGGGTTATGAAAATCCGCGAGAAGCGACTGGTCGTATTGTATGTGCCAATTGCCATTTAGCTAATAAGCCCGTGGATATTGAAGTTCCACAAACGGTACTTCCAGATACTGTATTTGAAGCAGTTGTTCGAATCCCTTATGATATGCAACTAAAACAAGTTCTTGCTAATGGTAAAAAGGGTGCTTTGAATGTAGGGGCTGTTCTTATTTTACCAGAGGGTTTTGAATTAGCTCCTGCTGATCGGATTTCCCCCGAGATAAAAGAAAAGATAGGCAATCTGTCTTTTCAGAGCTATCGCCCCAATAAAAAAAATATTCTTGTTATAGGCCCCGTTCCTGGTCAGAAATATAGTGAAATAACCTTTCCTATCCTTTCCCCGGACCCC